ATTTCTACCATTATTATGATATTCCGTATTCCAGTCCGATTGGATACCATAAATGTATTCAGGATTTGATCTGTTCAATGAGATAATGAGATAAAAACATAATAATCAGAAACAATATAGAATTTATTTTTTTAGCACTTAACTTTTTCCTGGATTCAATTGTTCAAAAAAAAATCCGCAGAGAAAAGAGATTTTTTTACCCATAATATGATTGAAATGTGTAAAAAAGCGGATATTTGATATTTATTAAACATGTGCAGATATAACTATCGCTATCTATATACGCCCTCGCTCTTTTTTTTTTATTATATTACAGCTTTGTTCGGGACAACACCTGTCATGCTATATCAAAAAATCTACTTTCGATATTCAACCTATTCTTCGATATTCAATCTATTCAAGCACGATAATTTCCTCTACCCATAGGCATCATATACAGATAAGATATCTGATTATATTATATAATATCTGTGTAACAATTTTCTGTGTAACAATTTATGTTATGGGGTTTACATATACCCATAATTGCTGTTATAATTGAACTTGAGAAGGATTTTTTTTTTAATAAAAAAACCAAGACTGATTGGTTATGTATCAATTTGGATTTTCTTAGATCATTAGGGAAGTGCAATTTTAGATTCAAATTCAAGAATCGTTCATGAATTCACAGTCAATAGTTAACGGTTCAAATTTTTCCTGAATTTTTGCTTTTGTGACCGAAAATCCACATTCTATTTTTAATATTAAATTTTTAATATAAAAGGGAAGGAGGTTTTTTAGATATTGTGTGTTTTAAGATACTATACAATAAATCGAAGAGATGGACCCAATCCAAACAAAAAAGAAAGGATTTCTTTTAGGCAAGGGTTTAAGAAAAACGGGATTCAAAATACAAGTACAATAAAAAAGCAAAAGGGAGTTTTTTACATATTTTTTATAGCGTTTTGGCGGCATGGCCGAGCGGTAAGGCGGGGGACTGCAAATCCTTTTTCCCCAGTTCAAATCCGGGTGTCGCCTGATCAACAAAAGAATCGAAATACCTTATTCTGTTTGGCTGATATAACTTTACTTTTTTTTTCCAACAGAAGAAAGCGGAGGAAAAGGACTCTTGATACTTGCTTGATTCTAAGCATCCGGGGGGTTTTGTTCTATAAAATGCCCTAAATACTTGCGTCTAGGGTTTAAGGAAAGATTATAGTATTGAGGAAAGATTATAGTATTGAAAAAGAACTGGTAAAAATCTTGATAGCCCTTCCACTACTAATGGAGTGTCTGCTGGCTGGGTTTTGAATTAGAGTGGATAGCCGGCGGGGGAATCTAATTAAATTAGTAGTTGCGGAAAGGACGGAAGAAATTTTGTATACATACTATACTCATGAAAGTCTTTGAGTACTCCGGCATTCATTGAAAAAAATTAGATTGAATAGATAATTGGCTTTTACTTATTTATTTGTTATATTTGTCTATTTTTTATTTGTTTTATTTGTCTATTTTTTTTTTTTTTTACTTAATGAAATGAAGGACAACAAAAGAAAAAATAGGTTTTATTATTCCTACTATTATTCCTACATGGTAGTAACATTCCTTTGATACTTCAAGGGCCGGCTCTGCCTATTTTACTGGTGCTTAATGTTTTCCGATTATACTAGAAATTAGAAATCTTATAAATATAAGAACTTGTTATAATTTAATTGGATTTATTGGATTGTTTCATCAACGGTATTGGGTCAGAATCCTCCTTTGACTTTGCGCTAGTGATTTTTTTATTACGAGTGAACAAAAATTGAATAATTCCTTCATATTCATAGAGATAGAGGACATAATTCACATGGATATAGTAAGTCTCGCTTGGGCTGCTTTAATGGTAGTCTTTACATTTTCCCTTTCACTTGTAGTATGGGGAAGAAGTGGACTCTAGAAGTACTACTAATTGAATTTAGGAATCAAACTGTATCAATTTTTTTTATAGATCGTTCTGCAAAGCCTTTATTTAATATTAAATTTAAAATTGAAATTCTAGTGAATTCTAGTGGAGTAATGTATTCTATGAATAATATATGAACCCTTTCAATCAAACAAATATTTCATATTTCAATTATTCCCATTTCGTATATCGAAAGTAAAAGGAATACAAATGTTAGGAAATTGATTCCAACCGTATTCTTCATAACCTTTCTATTTCGATAAACCGACTCTTACCAAAGTTATATATGGGCAATGGGGAAAAACGGAACTTTTTTTTTTTATTTTACCCATACCTTTTTTCCTTCATCTTCATTGATTTTTTTCTTTCTTTCAATGGATATCGGGATTACTATTAAAAAGAATCCGAAGAAATCTAGGAATTAGAATCGTAAGAATATGAAATGTCTTTCGATTATTTCAGATTAATTGAAATCAACACAAATCAAATAGAACTCGATGAAGCAAAGAAATATAATTGGGACACGACACTATGTAATTATATATATATGGAAATATGGAATTGATATCTATATATATATATGAAGATAATAATGTAGATTGATATAGATTAAATTAACCTGTATCTTCAGACAGTAAACTTTATACAGTACAATATTAGATAGTATGGTAGAAAGAAAAATATGAATCTTTCTTTCTACCATACTATCGTTTCTCATAAAAAACCGCTCTCATAGATTACTGCTGATTCCAGCTCGCTCATTTCATTTAAGACGCGAAATTGGAATCTTTTTCATTTTTTTTTTTTTTTTTCTTCAATCATTGATAAGAACTAAAAAGTCAAGTTTAATTCAAATTAATCGCCTTGACTTACTGTTTTTACGTATATTATAAGTAAAAAAGCAGTAGGAACTAGAACGAACAGTGCAGTAGCAATAAATGCGAGAATATTTACTTCCATAATTTCATCGTTTCGTTTTTCTTTAATTCGCAATAACTCGGGATTTAATCCCATAGAGATGATAAATCTTTCGTCTGTAAACTCAACGGGATGAATTACACTCGATGGAATCGAATCGGATCAATATCATGAATAACAATATCTGGGCTATCAAATCGATTCATCGTCAAGAATTGAATAGTATAACATAGGAAGATCTTTTATCCATATCGAATTCAAAAGCGGATTCCTGATCCAATAAAAATTTCCTTAATTTGAATTTTTAGATTTATTTTCAATTTAAATTTATTTCATTTATCTTTTTATTTATCATTCTTTTCTATAACCTACCGGTTTCCTTGTACAATCAATGGAAAAAATAAATAAAATAAATATAAATAAGAGGGGTCGCGTTGAGAATGAAATTCTGCTATTTGTACTCCCTTTCACACAAAAAAGGAGAGAGGACTTGATGTCTTTTTTTATTGGATTTCGATCAGTCGGGACTGACGGGGCTCGAACCCGCAGCTTCCGCCTTGACAGGGCGGTGCTCTGACCAATTGAACTACAATCCCAGTAAAATAACATAATAAATAACATAATAAAGTGTACAGTATACACATTCTTATGATTTCATTCAAATCCTTTCGATTTAGATTTTAGATTGAATTGTCATGTTGGAATAGAGATGTGAGTGATATATCAATATCCATAAGAATATCCACTTTAGCGAAAGCGCCACGGATTACTAATCTTCTTTTTAATCTTTTCGTTATTGCCAAATCAATTGGATAATCAAATCTATTTTTCAAAGAAAAAGGTTTTTTTTTTCTTTATTTTACTCTTTTCCTTAGACTTTACACTTACAGATCCTGATATGAATCTATATCATTAGAAAAATTTGTTGGAAAAAAAATATATAGTAAATAAATAGCATAGCGGTAGAGATACATCAGAAAATTTTACTTTTTTCCTATTGGGATCGAGCATTTCTGGAGAACAACAAAAGGGTTATATCGTTTCATGGCGGATCGGCGAATTATTGGGCCGAGCTGGATTTGAACCAGCGTAGACATATTGCCAACGAATTTACAGTCCGTCCCCATTAACCACTCGGGCATCGACCCGGGAAGAATAAATTTCAGGCTTATTGATAATCCAATATCAACTTCCTTTCGTAGTACCCTACCCCCAGGGGAAGTCGAATCCCCGTTGCCTCCTTGAAAGAGAGATGTCCTGAACCACTAGACGATGGGGGCATACTTGCCCGACCGCCACCATACTATGCTCATAGTATGAATAGTTTTTTGAAATTGTCAATATAATAGAACGGGAATGATTCAATACAAAGGATCTTTCCGTCTTTCACGATTCTATATAATTTTTTGATTCATCATTTCATTTCTATTCATGAATCGTTTATTCTAATCGCCATTCTAGAATTCCATAAATAAATCTCTTTTTTTTTTTTTCTATTTAATAATAAAAAAAAAAAAGAGAAATAATACATAAAACATAAAAATAATACAAAGGATAGGACTTTTCGGTGAGTAATTGGTCTACCAGAAAAGGGGATTAAACTCCAATTCTTCCGCTTTCTTTCATTCATTGATTCACTCAATGTTAAGATTAGCCGGGCATATTTCTACCTCACACTAAGCCAGGAAATTCAAATAAAAAAAAAACGATAAATCTAGAAATCCGGGAAGAGGGATAGGGATCAACAAGTTATTGCATTTTTTTATCTAAGAATTTGGTTCAGGGGACAGGCCGAATCTCTTTATCAACGATTGATTCGATGAAATATTTCGGATCTATGTTGAATTGGTAGAGGTACATGTATCAATCAAATGAATTTCGTTATCGTTATAATGGCAATTAGGGTCGGTTTGGAAACAATTCATTGCATTGATATTTATCAAATCCAATATCAATAAACCGTTTTAGTTTATCTATACTTACTAGTATATCCTATACGCACTAGGTAAATAAAATTTATCGTTCCTGAATGAACCACTATGCGTCTAAGATATATCGAGTACATATATTATAACGTATAAGATATGTCTATATACATATAACATATAATAAGTATATACACTAAACTCTTATAGTAACTGGTGGCTTATTCAGGAAT